AGAGCCATTATTCATTCCTAAGAAACAACCCGGTATCTATTCATTTCATTCGAAAGTTTCTTTTATTCATTTTATTTTAGTAGCAGAAAACCAAATATATAGATTCTCTACTCTATCTGTGTATCGTTTATCTTAGGAAATAAGAGACGAAATAGAACAATCTTTAAAAAGATATTAGATATGATGAAATTCTTTGATTGGTTCTTCCCAAAAATGATCCGTTTTAGTTGACTGATAGGTACAATAAACACTGAATCGAATTCTAATAACTTAACTAATTCTAATAAATAGAAAATGAAAATTTAGAACAAATTCTAAATAAAAAAGAAGTAAAGTATTCTTATAAAGTATTTTTATTCAAAACGCCTTGTGATCTTCAACCAATTCTGTGCTTCAATATAATTTCCAGGAGTAAGTGCTATAGCTTGTTTCCAATACTCAGCGGCTTGATCGAACCAAGCCTCCGCAATTTCAGAATCGCCTTGCCGAATGGCCTGTTCTCCACGGGCGGAATAGGAGGGTAACTTCCTTCCCTTAGAACCGTACTTGAGAGTTTCCTATCTCATACGGCTCGCTCATCGACAGTCAATTTTTTCTTTTGCCGTCCCGTTTTTAGGTTTTTCGAGCTAACCAAAAGAGGTTAATTACAAAAGTTTCAAACTTTCTTTTTTTATTTTTTATTTAATTAGTTTTATCTTTTCTCCCACCTTCAGAAGAATAAAGCAGAGGCATTCTACCTTTTTTCTTAAAGGTAACTATCCCGGTTTCATATATCATATATAAATATTGTATTTATAATCTCTACATTTCTATATTTTAGATACAATCTTTGAAGATATAGAATTGTTGAAAAAGGCTTTCAGAATAAGAAAGACTTACTATCTTTGGGATTTGATGCTACACCGCTGCTCAATACCGTAGGGGATCAACTCTATTACATAAATTGATTCCTAATTTTTATCTCATATTCTGGATAAGTAAAAGTAAGCAGTTATTATTGTATCGGCCAAAAATTTCGCTAATTGATCTTTACGGCGCTTTCTCTATCAATTAAATCTTTTATCCATAGAATCAAAAAGTATCTAGGCATTTTAGTTCTTCATATTTTGGCTTCTATAAAGTTTATTTCTTTGCTACAGCTAATAAAAATCGTATTTGGTACGATACATATGTAGAAAGCCCGTATTTTTCGTTTTTTCTAGTATTTACTAGCGTATTTTCCCTTTATTTTTCTTTCTATAGTGGAGATAGTCGCACGTAATGACAGATCACGGCCATATTATTAAAAGCTTGTGGTAAGAACGGGTTTCGTTCTAGGGCTCGAAAATAATATTCCAAAGCTTTCGTATGTTCTCCATTACTTGTGTGAATAAGGCCTATGTTATAGAGTATATAACTTCGATCATAGGGATCAATTTCCAGTCGCATAGCTTCATAATAATTCTGTAAAGCTTCCGCATAATTTCCTTCGGATTGAGCCGACATCCGTTACGGTCGTCATTCGATTAAAAGAATCTCCGTTCCAAAACCGTACGTGAAATTTTCATCTCATACGGCTCCTCCCTTATGTGCATAATGAAAATTATACTATAGAATTAAGAATGAAAAAAGATTGAAATTTTTTCATTATGAACTAAGCGGGGCTAGTGTTTTTACAAGAAATCTCTAGCCAACCTTCCTGCAAAAGATCTTTTCTTAACATCAAGCACGTTGGTACTAGATAAAAAGAGAACTCCAGCAATTTCTTTGTCCTCAACGCCCCTTAATTATTCTTTCTATTTTTTAGTTTAAGGAATTAGTCACTTCAACAGCCTTCAATGGTTCCACGGGTATCCAAAGTACGAACGAGATGGATGTTTGTTGTCCCAACCATTTTTGGGAGTCCCGATCCCAAACAAGGAAAAGGAATAAAGATATATTTGAAAACAAGGGTTTCGTATTGTTGATTCCTAGACGTAGTGCTTCTTCCCCTGTGCCGCCTATTGGTACTAGTGGAGGAGGGTTGACCTGCAACAGGGAACCCATAGGTGTGTCACCTTTCGTTCAATGCTCTAATTTACAATTGAAGCATCTGAGGTTGCATTAATCGGGGATACACGACAGAAGGGATTTTTTGATTTACAAACTTCACCTTCAACAAGCGTCGATTTATTATTTATTTCGAAATTTCAAATTGATTTTTTCTATCCCCATTATTGCGTCTTTCTTCTAAGACTGAGATCAAAAAAAAAAGCAAATCGCACCATCTCTGTAATAGGTAAATGCCTCCTTTTCTCCTGAAGTTGTCGGAATTATTTGTAATAAAATGTTGGCTACAATTGAAAAGGTCTTATCGATAAAATTTCCATTTATTCGAGATCTAGGCATAGATAGCAATCCTTTTTTCATTTCTTTGAATTTCCTCTCGTGCTCGTGAGAAAACCCCCCCACAAACAAAACAAAGGAAGTGTAAAATACGAAATAACATAAAAGCGGCCTCATATCATAAAATTAAAATAAG